AGGGGGTCTGCAACCATTATGGGGCATAGGGGTTACATCCCGTACGAAACTTAAAAGTATACCACTTCTACGAATAGCTCGTAATGCTGCATCTCTTCCGAGACCAGGACCCTTTATCATGACTTCTGCTCGTTGCATACCTTGATCTGCTACTGCTCGAATAGCATTTCCTGCTGCGGTTTGAGCAGCAAAAGGCGTTCCTCTTCTTGTACCCCTGAATCCACAAGTACCGGCCGAGGACCAAGAAATTACCCGACCCCGTATATCTGTAACAGTCACAATGGTGTTGTTGAAACTTGCTTGAACATGAATAACGCCCTTGGGGATTCGACGTGCACTTTTACGTGAACCAATCCGTCCAGTCCTACGTGAACCACTTCTTGGTATAGATTTTGCCATATTTTATCATTTCATAAATATAAGTCAGAGATATATGGATATATCCATTTCATCTCAAAACCGATCTTTTATTTTGATGTGTTCATCGGTTCCTTTATAGAGTCCATTTTCGAAAGATTATCCTTGTCTTTGTTTATGTCTCGGGTTGGAACAAATTACTATAATTCGTCCCCTTCTGCGGATCAGTCGACATTTTTCACAAATTTTACGAACGGAGGCCCTTATTTTCATAGTTGTTATTCCTTAACTGAATTTCGAATCTACTTATTGGAAGAAAATAGGTTTCTTGAAATTTTTGAACCGCGAATTGTATCCCCATGAAAGGAATGTTGAAAAATCATCTAATCGTTCGAATCCTTGTTGTGGAGTCGATAAATTATACGCCGTCCGTTTGAATCATAACGACTTACTTCAATTTTGACTTTATCTCCTGGTAGTATATGTATAAAACTGTGTCGGATCCTTCCTGAAACATAACTTAAAATCTGACTTCGTTATCTAAAGGATCTCTAAAAGAACCCGGAACATACCATTGGTAAGTGATTCATAAATTAAACCTCGCTGAATCCATTTTTTTTTTTCACAAATAGGCAGTTCCGGATAGAATTCGTATCGCAGAAGAATTACCATATATAACACAAAACTTCTCCGCCGATTCTTTCTAGTCGAGCCGCTCGGTCTGTCATTATACCCCGAGAAGTAGAGAGAATTACAATCCCCATCCCGTCTAAAATTCTAGGAATTCGTTGATAGTTAGAATAGATTCGTAAACCGGGTCGACTGATTCGTTTTAAATTTAAAATAGGTCTATATGCTCCTTTCCTATTCCTTCGATGTCGTAGGGTTAAAACCAAAAAATATTTGTTGTTTTCCACAAGTTCCCTTACGTTTTCGAGAAAACCCTCTCGTAAAAGTATTTTAACAATGTTTTCGGTGATGTTAGTAGATGCTATTCGAAGCGTGCCTTTTCTATTCATGTCAGCATTTCGTATAGAAGTTATTATGTCAGCAATAGTGTCCTTACCCATGATAAACTCAAAATTTTGTTGCTTCCGAATTTTTGATATAATCAACATGTTCTTTTTTTTTTTATGAAAATTATTAAAAGTATATACATGAGACATACTCTACTAAATTTATATTTATCTCTTTTATTTAAATACTATCACTATATCGCGGTTTCATCTCATCTTATAATACTTCAGGTGCTAATGAAACTATTTTAGTAAAATTTAACTGTCTCAATTCCCGGGCGATCGCACCAAAAACTCGAGTTCCTTTTGGATTTCCTTCTTGATCAATGACAACTGCAGCATTGTCATCATATCGTATTATCATACCGTTGTCACGTTTGAGTTGTTTACAAGTACGTACAATTACAGCTCTGATCACTTCTGATCTTTCTAGAGGCGTATTTGGTACTGCTTCCTTGATCACAGCAACAATAATGTCACCAATATGAGCATATCGGCGATTACTGGCTCCTATGATTCGAATACACATCAATTCTCGGGCCCCGCTATTGTCTGCTACATTCAAATGGGTTTGAGGTTGAATCATATCATTTTTTGAATCTGTTTTTTTAATGTTTGATGTAAAGTAAAGCAAAGGACGAAGTCAAAAAAAAAAAAAGAAAACCTGCAATTGTTTTTTTTATCCAAGATTTCTTTCCTTTGGTTCTACATTCCTATCCAGAAATAATGAATTGAGTTCTTATAGGCATTTTGGACGCCGCTATTGAAATAGCCTTTCGAGCTATATTTTCGGCTACTCCACTCATTTCATAAAGTATTCTACCGGGTTTAACGACAGCTACCCAATATTCGGGGGATCCTTTCCCCGACCCCATACGGGTTTCTGTGGGTCTTACTGTAACAGGTTTGTCTGGAAATATACGTACCCATATTTTTCCACCACGACGTACATTTCGTGTCATTGCTCGGCGCCCTGCTTCGATTTGTCTAGATGTGATCCAAGCGGGTTCAAGTGCTTGAAGAGCATATCTACCGAAACAAATATGATTACCTCGATAAGATATTCCTTTCATTCTTCCTCTATGTTGTTTACGAAATCTTGTTCTTTTAGGGTTATAGTTGATGGT